TTTACGATAGTTTATAATTAAAACATTCCTCCTTCAATGGAAAAAAGAAAGAAGGTCTCGTAGAAAATTTATAGGCAAAGTTTAGTTTCTAAATTTTTTGTTTACACCAAAAAGATCTCTGGTAGAGTGCTTATAGTAGCTTTCTAGTTTATTATAAAATACTTATTTTGAAAATAAGTGAGAGTGAGTGATTTTACTGTTAGCTGTTTGAAGTGCCTGAAGTTTAAGGGATATCTTGATGTGATATAAATGATTAGTTGATCCTTCATTTGTTCGTTGATTTTATTCTACTAATCATAAAGATATTGGAGTATTGTATTTGTTATTTGGGATGTGATCGGGATTACTTGGTTTTAGAATAAGAGTGATTATTCGATTTGAGCTTGGTGAAGTAGGAAGATATCTTGGTGATGGTCACATATATAATGTATTAGTTACGAGTCACGCATTTTTAATAATTTTTTTTATAGTTATACCTATCATGATTGGCGGCTTTGCTAATTGACTAGTACCGATAATGTTAGGTGCTCCAGATATGGCTTTTCCTCGAATGAATAATATAAGGTTTTGACTTCTCCCTCCTTCTTTATTACTTTTACTGGCGAGAGTGTATTTAGATGTGGGTGTGGGTACGGGTTGGACTGTGTATCCTCCTCTGTCAGGTTTAGGACAGCCTGGGTCGTCTGTTGATTATGCTATTTTCTCTCTTCATTTGGCAGGTTTGAGTTCTATTATGGGTGCGATTAATTTTATTTCTACTATTAAGAATATGTGAGTTAGTTCTAAGTGGGATTCACTATCTTTGTTTAGTTGATCAGTTTTGATTACGGCGGTTCTTTTACTTCTTTCTTTACCGGTATTAGCGGGAGCAATTACAATGTTATTAATAGATCGTAATCTGAATTCTTCTTTCTTTGACCCTTCGGGAGGAGGTGATCCTATTTTATATCAACATTTATTTTGATTTTTTGGACATCCAGAAGTATATATTTTGATTTTACCTGGTTTTGGGCTAATTTCTCATATAATTTCTGAGCAAGGGAAGAAAGAGGTTTTTGGTTCTTTAGGGATGATTTATGCTATAACTGCTATCGGAATTTTGGGATTTATTGTTTGGGCTCATCATATATTTACGGTGGGGATGGATGTAGATAGTCGTGCTTATTTTACTACGGCAACTATAATTATTGCTGTTCCTACAGGAATTAAAGTTTTCAGCTGATTAGCAACAATATATAGAAGGAAGAGGAATTCTGTCTGAACTATTTCTAAGATGTGAAGATTGGGATTTGTTTTTCTTTTTACACTTGGAGGTTTAACTGGTGTTGTCCTGGCTAATTCTTCATTAGATATTGTCTTGCACGACACGTATTATGTAGTGGCACATTTTCATTATGTGCTCTCGATGGGTGCTGTTTTTGCTGTTTTTGGAGGATTCTTTCATTGGTTCCCATTGATTTTTGGAGTAAAATTAAATCAATTTTGATTAAAAGTTCATTTTCTTAGAGTGTTTGTTGGAGTTAATCTAACCTTTTTTCCTCAGCATTTTTTAGGGTTAGGAGGCATACCTCGTCGATATGCGGATTATCCTGATAGATACTTTTCTTGGAATGTGTTATCTTCTATTGGATCGCAGATCACGTTAGTAAGAACGTGTTTAATAGTATTTATTATTTATGATGGGTTTATTTCTGCCCGGTTAGTTGCATTTACTTGTACTGTGATAACGTCTTTAGAATGGTTAAGTGGGACTCCTCCTAATATTCACTGTTATGACGAAAGAGTTCAGTATTATATTGAATAATAATGGGGTTTAGGTTTAAGTGTTGATAATTTAATCCAAAAGCTTTGGTAGAAGCGCTAGATTTTTAATCTAGAGATGATTAAAAATATCTTGGGTTGGTTAGTTTAAAGAAGCTCTCGATAAGGTTAAAGACAAGAATAATGGATGTTCCTATTCCATCTAGTATTTCTTATATGTATAATTTTGGTTCTTTATTGGGTGTGTGTTTATTTTTTCAAATTGTTTCCGGTCTTTTTTTGACTTTCTTTTATTGTGCCTCACTAGATGAGGCATTTAGAAGGGTGATTAGAATTTGTAATGATGTATATTTAGGTTGGTTAATTCGTGGAATCCATGCTAATGGTGCTTCATTTTTTTTTATTCTTTTATACTTACATATTGGCCGAGGAATATATTATGGAAGACACAATTTATTTATCACATGATTAGTGGGAGTAGTGATTGTGTTTCTCTTAATAGGGGTAGCGTTTTTGGGTTATGTTCTTCCTTGAGGTCAAATATCCTTTTGAGGTGCTACGGTGATTACTAACCTTTTATCAGCTGTTCCTTATATTGGTGATATTGCTGTTTTGTGGGTATGAGGAGGGTTTTCTGTCGGTGGGCCGACTTTAGAACGGTTTTTTTCTCTTCACTTTATTTTACCATTTGCTTTATTGGTTTTAGTGATGGCTCATCTTTTTTTTCTTCATGAAACTGGGAGAACCAATCCATTGGGGGTTAGTTTAAGTTCAGATAAAGTTACTTTTCATTCATTTTTTTCTTTTAAGGATTTAGTGGGAGTGATTGTTTATTTATTTTTGTTAATGAGAGTAGTACTGCTGTGGCCTGATATTTTTATAGATCCAGATAATTTTATTTTGGCTAATCCCATAGCTACTCCTCCTCACATTCAACCGGAGTGATACTTTCTTTTTGCTTATGCAATTCTCCGATCTATCCCGAACAAGTTGGGAGGTGTAATTGCACTGGTTCTTTCTATTTTAATTTTAGTAAGTGTCCCTTTAGCTAAGAGAAGAGTTTATAAAGCAAGTCGATTCTCTGTCGTTGTAAAATTTTTATTTATTAACCATGTTTTGATTTTTTTTCTATTATTGTGAGTAGGTGCTATGCCGGTTGAGCTTCCATATGTATCTCTTAGGCGATTTTTATCGCTAGCTTATTTTTTAAATTTTTATCTTTTGTTGATTTTTTCTTTTTAGGTAGAAGAGTTTTGGAATAAAGATAGGAGTAGTCAGATTAATCGATCGACAAAGGAAATAAAGATTCCTCCAAAAAATTATTTATCAAAATTTAGTTAGTATGAGGAGAAATGTTCAGTTAATGTTTCAAGATAGATTTTCGCCTCTAATGTTTTGCATTAGTTCTTTTCACGATCATGTGATAGTAGTTGTTATAATAGTTTTGTCAGTAGTAATGTATGTTTTATTCTTTTCTCTTTCTTTAAATTCTTTTGGTCGATTTTTTCACAAGAGGGAGAGTTTGGAGATTCTTTGGACGGTCCTGCCTTGCTTAGTCTTGGCCTTTCTAGCAATTCCCTCATTATTAACCTTGTATATAGTGGAGGAAAGAGTTAAACCGGTATTAACTGTAAAAGTAATTGGTCATCAATGATACTGATCTTACGAATATGAAGATTTTGAATCTGTCGAATTTGATTCTTATTTAGTACCTTTAGATTCTTTAGAAGAAGGGGATTTCCGCTTACTAGAAGTTGATAAGAAGGTTTTACTCCCATGTCAACAAGAGGTTCGACTTATCGTTAGTTCGTCTGATGTGATTCATTCCTGAACAGTGCCTTCTATGGGTGTAAAAGTTGATGCAGTTCCGGGCCGACTTAATCAAATTAGGCTATTTGCTAATCGTGTTGGTTTAGCTTATGGTCAGTGTTCAGAAATTTGTGGATCTTTACATGCATTTATGCCTATTTGCGTGCAGAGAGTTTCACCCAAAAACTTTATAAATTTAATTGAAAATATTTAAGTTTGAAACTAACCTTTTAGTTTAAGACTAAAATTCCAATTTTGTAGTTTGGTGATGGCAAATTGCCAGAGGTTAAATTAAGTTTGTTACTTTAGGACTAGGGGTTTGGGAATTAATTCTCTTCATATATTAAATATTATAAGAATATAGTGGGGGATAGAATGGTGAAAATGCTTTTTACAGCAGATTCAGGAATTAATAATAGGTTTATGAAAGATTTGTGCCAGCACTTGCGGTTATACATTCTGAAGTCTTCAAACTCTAGCTATTCACTTTCCCTTATTGTTTTAATTTTTTTCTCTTTTTGGTTCGGTAAAATGTTCAACGAGATGAAATTGAAGAAAAGGGGGTAGAGGAATGAATATAAACTAGGATTAGATACCCTACTATTCTTTTAAATTAAGGTGTGTGGAAAAAAATAAAAAGTATGGCGGTCTTCAATCTTGTCAGAGGGACATGTGTTCATATAACGAATTTGCACGAATATCTGTCCTAATCTAGAATAATTCATTTTGTACACCGCTGTCTGAAAGAAATTATAAAAGTATTTTCTTCTTTCTTTTAAAGAAATAAGGCAAGTTAAGGTGCAGATTATGTTTAGGGGAATATGTGTTCCACTAGGAATTGTGGTTTTATCAGTGAAATAGATTAATAAAGAGAATTTGATAGTAAGATTGGTAATTTAACTAGTCTGAAGAAGGGCTATAGGAGGTGTACAAATTGCCCGTCACTCTAAGCTTACAGCTAGAGAAGTCGTAACAAAGTTGGTCTACTGGAATGTGGATCAGGAGTAACGGATGATTCTTAAAAGAGATTCTACAGTTAGCTTAAAAGAAGTTCCTTTGGCAACATATTAGTTATTTCGAAAAGTAAGAAATGAAGAACTGAAAAGGAAAAAACAACGTGAAAAAAAAAGTCTAGTTGTCGTTCCTTTTGTATCAGGATGAAGGGAAAATTATTTGTATTTGAAACTTCCCGAAAGAAGAGGATTTTTTTTGTTCTTAGGTTCTCATTGAATTGAGATCTAAAAGGGCAAAAAGGAAGTAAAAAGTTACTCGTCTTTTTATATCTGGTTCCTTGGAAAAATTAATTTAATTATTCTTAAAACTTGTTTATAGAAAGTAAACTTAATTTATGGTTTTAAGCAAAATTTGGAGGGATAAGCTTCCAAGTGAGGAGAAAAATAGGAGAGATTACTTACTGTCTTTTAATCAGGAAATAAATAAATTGAGTGGATTTTAAATAAAACTTAATTAATTAAGGAATGTTAGTAAACTTCGTCATAACAAAAAAAATCCTTCAATGAGTATAGTAGTAAATTTTAAGTAAGGAACTCGGCAAAAATTAGGCTTGCATGTTTAGTAAAAACATCTCTTCTTGATATAATAAGAGGTAGGATCTGCTCCATGCATTTGTAAATTGCCGCAGTATCTTGACTGTGCTAAGGTAGCAAAATAATTTGGCTCTTCATTAGAGTCTGGAATGAACGATTTGACAAAGTCTATTCTGTCTCGCTTATTAAAATAGAAATTGGATTGTTTGTTAAAATACAAACATAAAAGAGAGGGACGAAAAGACCCTATAGATCTTTACTTTATTACTAAATATTCCTTTGAGTTTTTAGTAAGTTAAGTTTACTTGGGATAAGGCTGAACACGAATTTTGGTATTAGAAAAAGACGGATTAGTCAATGAAATGATTAAGAATAAGAAAAGTTACCTTAGGGATAACAGGACAATTTCTTTACTCAGAACTTATTAATAAAGGAGTTTGTCACCTCGATGTTGAATTAAGTTTACTTTTGTTTGGAGAGGAATAAAAAGTTAGTCTGTTCGACTATTAAAAACTTACATGATTTGAGTTTAGACCGACGCGAGTCAGGTCAGATTCTATCTTCTCTTTTACATTCTTGTCTTGTACGAAAGGACTGGCAGGTTAACTGATGATTAGTTTAAAACAGTAAGTTAATGAAAACTAGTACAGTTCAATTGTATAATTAAGCCAATTTGGTTTCTGTTTTTTTCACAAACTAGCAACGATAATTTAGCTTATAAAAAGTATGGCCTTGAAGAGGCTAAGAAGAAGTTATTATTCAGTTATCAGTTCTCGTTATGACTATAATAGGGAGGTTGTTTCTGTGTTCATTTTCTTCTATTTTTAGAGCCATTTTATTAGTTTTTTTAACTTTTTCAGTAATTTATATGATGTACTGAAACTTAGTTTATGTTATTCCTTTATATTTATTTTCCTTATTCATATTAGGGGGTTTATATGTTCTTATCGGGTTTGTTATAATAGCAGATATAAGAGATATAGATATAGTTGTTAGGGGAGGGAAAATTAAGGAGTATATCTCCAGATTTCTAGGAATAACCTTAGGGTTATGATTGAGAGGGATTTTAATTAATGATTTTGACTTTGATCACGTAGGGTTTTCACCAATGAAAAGCAATGATTGAGGGACTTGAGGTCCTCTCTCTGGAGTTTTCCTGTTTCTTATCTTGATGTTGTTTATTTATTTGTTTATTCTTCATATAATAATAAAGAGTACCTCGAGGGGAGGTTTTGTGAAGTAAGTAGGGTGAAAGTATAATAAAATTGATATTTCTCCTTTTGCAAGGGAGAGAAGTCTAAAAGACTCACCTTATAATAAATTTAGAGGAAGAATATTAATTCTTATTCAGATTATGAGTCTGACTGCTTATAATTATAGCATATTTCTCTTAATTAACCCTTTCTGGAAAAAAGAAAGTTATTACGATGATAACCAGTCTTACTATTCTTCTTATATTAAAAATAGTTTCAAAGTGAGAGTTTTGGGGATACTTACCTTTAGCTGATTGATTTATCACTCCATAGTTCATTATTGAATAAAATGAATTAAATATAACAAATATGCAAACCAAAGGGATAGACTCTACTCTAAAGGATCAAATTGACGAAATTCTGAGTATCTCTCCGTAGAATGCTAATGACGGAGGAAGGGCGATCGAAATTGAGAAAAAAAGAAAAGAAAGTAGAAGAATAGATGGGACTTTACTTATCGACCCCTTTACTAGTGCTAGTCTCCGAGAATTGTTAACTTCATAGATAATAGTTACAAAGAAAAATAAAATTGAAGATGAAAATCCGTGTGAAATTATTGTAAATCTGGTTATTCTAAATGTAAATTCTTTTATAGAAAAAAGTCTTCCAAGAAGAAAATTTATGTGTCTGACTGATGATAAAGCAATCGATAGTTTTAAATCATCTCTTCTAACTGCTATTAAAATTCTCAGCACTGATCCGAGAATTGAGATACAAAATAAAATTGTCCTAACTCTACTTACCGAGGTTGATGGGAAAAGCCTAATTAGTCGAAAGATTCCGAAAGTGCCTACTTTAAGCATAATCCCTGCTAAAATAATCGATCCTTCTAAAGATGCTTCTACATGAGCCTTAGGTAATCATGAGTGAAGAAAAAAGATCGGGACTTTGACTAGGAAAGCAAGGAGAAATGATACGCAAACAATAAGATTTAGTGATGAAAACCAAAAAGAAAAATAATTAGTCTTTAAAATTGGATTTATCATTCTAAAGAGCCTCTCTAAATCTTCTACCCAAATCATGAAACACAAGAGTGGAAATGAAGAAAAAAGAGTATAAATCATAATGTATTGACTTGCAAGCAGTCGCTCTGGCTGCTTTCCTCATCCAACAATTAAAGTTATTAGAGGAATTAATCTTGCTTCAAACAAAACAAAAAGAAGAAGAAGATTATTAGAGTGGAAAAAGACAAAAGCGATTGCTCCTCTTAACACGCAAAGGAAAGATTTATCATATCTGTAACTCTTTGAGTAAACGATTAGTGCTAAACATGATAGAATAATTGATAGATGAGCTATGTTTATAGCCATTCCATCTAAGAAAAATATTCTTGATTCGATTTGACTCTCGTTAAAATGTAATTTAGAAATCAAAACAATTGTAATCAAAAGAACTATTTTTGTTTCAACTTTTCTTTTCAAAATCGATAAGAAAAAAAAGAAGAATCTTCAGACTATGAATTACTGTATATTGTTTATACTAGTATAGAGTAGTATTAGTTTAATCACTCAATCCCTTTCAGCACTCAATTCAGAGTTACTATAAATTTCAGGGTTGTGACTAGAAAGTTACCTCCCTCATCAGTAAATAGAGATGAAAAGAAACAATCACACTACATCAACAAAATGTCAATATCAAGAGGCTACTTCAAATCCTAAATGGTGTGAATTAGAAAAATGGTGACTAATAACTCGTTTTAATCTAATTAGAATTATTCCAATTCCAACTATGACATGAATACCATGGAATCCTGTAGAGATAAAAAAAATCGACCCATACACTCTATCAGCAAATGAGAATGATCTTTCAACATATTCCTCGTATTGGTAAAATACAAAAGTGATTCCTAGAAGAATGGTAACTAATAGAGAAATGATTGCCTGGTTATGATTTGAGGCAATAATAGAATGATGTCTTCATGTAATCGAAATTCCTCTCGATAAGAGTAAAATCGTATTCAGTAATGGAATTATAAAATATTCTAAAGGCTCAATTCCACAAGGAGGTCATTTTGACCCCACTTCAATATCCGGATTTAGGGCAAGAAAAAAAAATCTAAAAAAGAAAGAGAAAAAAAATATAACTTCAGAAATAATAAACATTAAGATTCCAACATAAAGACCTGAGCAGACCTCTTTTGAGTGATTACCTTGAAATGTTCTCTCTCGAATAATATCCCGTATTCATTGGTACAAAATACTGATAAACGATAAAAATGAAATAAAAATTATAATAATTGACTGGCCTGTTCTTATTCATAGGAAAAAATTTACAATTAATGAAAAAACTGATAAAGATATGATCAAAGGCCACGGCCTTTGATCGACTAAATGGAAAGAATGCTTATCGATTGATATTTTGATAGCTTTTTGTAGAAGACTCTACATCTTCAAAATCTAAATTTGATGCACTGGGGGGGTTTGCTAAAAAAGCAATTTATTCTTTTCATTCAATTGAATCGATTAATGTTTCTAGAATAAGACCAATAAAAATGATCACAATAAAAATTCTTCAGAAAATAGATCATGTCTTATCTGTTATGGTCCTCTGGATTATAGGAACAGAAAGAATGATTTCAATATCAAAAATAAGGAATAAAATACCAATGTGAAAGAAGTGTATGTAAAATGGGGGGTATTCTTGTTCGTTTTGGTCAATTCCTCTTTCGAACTTCCTTTTTATTTCTCGTATTGGTTCTTTTTTGAGGAAGAAACAAGAAACAGAAAAGATAATCATTACGATAATGGAAATAATAAAAATTCATGCTAGCATGTTGGAAAGTAAAATAATATTTACTACCTTTCCCTTTGTAGGTCCTTTTGATTGGAAGTCAATTTTACTTAATTATATACTAGAAAGGTTTATCTATGGAAATTGTATTTTTCTTTGGCTCCACAGGTCAATGTTTTTAATAAACTACCATAGATTGATTATATTCAAAAAAGTGCGATAATCAAGAAGTGGATTATTTTAGGTAGTGAAAATGGTTCTTTTAAGAAAAATTCTCTTATTGAGTTAAACAGAGTTTTGCCTTTTTTTATTATATTTGAGTAGATGATCTTGGAAATACCTTTTTCGTCTACTACTCACATATAAATGTTAGAAGAAAGAAAAAAATGTTTCTGGAAAATTTTATATAGGAAGTCTGATTTTCATAGTTCAGTGAGAGGGTTAATAATTATCAGTCTTGGGCTTATAGAAACTCTTGCTCCTACTACAATCCCTCTAACACACGTGATTAATAAAAGACCTTTGATTATTAAAGGTTGAACACTTTCCTCTTCAGGAAGAATAAATAGGATTATAAGTCCACCTAAAAAAGATCTGAGCAATGATCCTAAAATAAAGATGGGTTCAAAGGGAGTATTTTCTCTTAGATATAGTGCTTTTTTATGGTTGGAAAAGAGGAATGTTATTAGTCGAGTTGAGTATGCACATGAAAAGAATGAGTTGATTAGGAATATTGATATTATAAGAAGGGAAGGGAGATTAAGTGATGATTTTATAAGAAGGGCTTCTTTAGAATAAAACCCAGACAAGAATGGGAATCCTATTATTCTTGAAATGGAAATTAAAAATGGGAAGGAGACACTTAGTCTTGTCTTTGGGATAGAAATCATACGAATGTCTTGTGAATTGTGATTACAGTGAATAATATATCCTGCAATTATAAATAAAAGTGATTTGAAGAATGCATGTATTATTAGGTGAAAGAGAGAGAGGTGGATTTCTCCTAGGACAGAGAATATTATTATTAAACTAATATGACATAAAGTTGATAAGGCAATTACTTTTTTTAGGTCGAATTCTATTAGTGATCTGGTTCCTGCAACTAAAACAGTCGCGCAAGAGATAGAGAAAAAGAAAATAGAAACGGGTGAGGAAGAAATTGGATGAAATCGACATACCAGATAAATCCCTGCAGTTACTAGTGTAGAAGAGTGAACAAGGGCGGAAACTGGAGTGGGTGCGGCTATTGCTTGGGGAAGTCAAAACAAGTATGGTAGTTGAGCACTTTTAGAGTAAGCTCCAATTGATATAAATAAAGACAGTAAAAAAATGAATCTAGGAAACATTCATGCATCTGTCGATTGGTTTAAAATAATTCAAGTTATTCTTACAATAATTAAAGTATCTCCTAGGCGGTTTGATAGGAATGTGACTATCCCTCTTCCTAATCTTTTCCAATTTTGGTAAAAAATAATTAAGCAAAACGATGAAATTCCTAAACCATCTCATCCGACTATTAGTCAAAATGAATTTGCTCTAACAGATAGGATAAATATTGATATAATAAAGACTATTAAGGTTAGCAAAAATTTTTTCATTGAATAAGGAGATTCTTCTCTTAAATAATAAAATGAGTATATGATAATAATTGATCTAACGGTTCTTACCGTGGAAATAAAAATTAATGACTGAGTGTCGACAATTAGCGTAATTGAAAAGGGTATTTCAAGAAACGAGTTTACGTCGTAGTGAAAAATAGTTTTTCTTGATAAAAATATCAATATAAAAGTTCTAATAATTGAGATTATTAATATTAAAAGTCTTTTCGTTTTGAATCATAATCCTATAGAAGTAAAAATGGAATTTAACCATTTTAGCTTTTGATTAGAAGTCAAAGCTTTGTCTTATTACTTCAAAGAGAATTAGTTTATTAAAAATACCTACTTGTCAAGTAGGAGAAAATAGAATAAAAATTGTTATTATTCTCTATTTTGTAGAGGAAGGAGAAGCTTTAAGCGTTATATTGTAAGTATAAAGAAGGAGAATACTCCCCTTTCCAATTCCTCAAATAATACCTTGTAGTTGATTAATAATTTTTACTGGGAGAGTGTCTTTATTTTTATTGTTGAATTCTAATTGGAGTAGCTTTTTTTTTTTAACTTCCTTCCCTAAGGGCGTACTTCGTTTCTCCTCTCTTAAAAAAACATTCTGATGTAAATAATAAATGTCTTGTAATTTATTTCATTGTTTTGATCCCTATGTAATAATCTTTCACTTTCCGTTAAAGTGGTTCGTAGTTCTATTGATCCTGTTTTTCGTAAATTGACAGGTTTTCTTCTTCATAAGAAGAGTTGAATTAATTTTGAAAAAACTAGTTTGGTTAGCTTGAAGATCATTTAAGTCGTTGATTAAACACTTAAATGAAGCATTTTTGGCCTTATTTAGAATGATTTTATTTATCTATTTAATAAATGTAGTTGGATTAATTCCATTTGTATTTACATACACCTCTCATCTATCAACTAATTTATCTTTTTCTTTGACCTTGTGATTTAGGGGGGTGATTGTATCTATCTTAAAATCTTTCGACGGTTTTCTTTCTCATATAGTTCCTACCGGGACACCAGTAGTGCTGTGAGTATTTTTAGTTATAGTAGAATCAATCAGACAGTTAATTCGTCCTTTTACTCTCTCTATCCGACTAATAGCAAATGTTATGGCTGGGCATTTGATTATAAACCTGTTTGGTCTATTTATTTCTAGAAGAGTATCTTACTTTTTCTTGTTAGTATTTCAGGGAATATTCTTGGTATTTGAACATTGTATTTCATTAGTACAGTCATACGTGTTTGTTAGACTCTTATCCCTTTATTGGGATGAGTCATAAAATAATAGATTGTTGAGAAGCCTTAAACAAGGATTGATAATCTCCAAAATTATTATTTTATTTTTAAAATACTTCTCAGTTAAATTGTAATGTATGTTGATCTTAAAGTAAAAAAAACTAGAGCTAACGAAAGATGAAAAATGGATTTATTTTGCTTAACTCTTTCTGTTCGTATGTTCCTAATTGCTCTAATAATTATTTTTATATACATTAGCATAATAATAGATGATGAGAGTGTTAGGATAGTCGCAGTTGCTAGATGTCTAGGAATTAATTGCTCGATAATAGATATTTTTATGAAAAACCCTACTATCGGAGGTATTCCGATTATCGACAAGATAATTAAAGTTTTAGCGAATTCTCTAAAAAATGGTCTTTTTCTTAAAACAAAAGAGCTTTCTAAAGGGTTATTGAATTCTTTTCTTAAAAAAGAAAATAGAACTAGGAGATGAATAAAGTAGATTACTATGAATGAGAAAAAAGGAAATTTCCCGACTTGAGTGGAAGCTAATATTCATGCTGAGTTAATAATTGATCTAGTGATCATAAAATATCGAATCGAGTTGATATTTAATCTAGAAATTCTGATTAAGGCGATGATTGATCTGATTAAGAGATCAGGTTGGAAAAGATAGGATATAGCTTTAGAGCACTCGCTGATGACTAGTAAAGGTCCGATTTTCTGGATGGTTGAGAGAACAAGGAATAACACCCAAGGTAAAGAAAGTGCAATATGAAAAAACCACCCATGGAATGGGAGAATTCCTATTTTAAATAACATGGAGAAAATAATAATCATTCAAATAATATTACTGTAAGAGGAGAGTGTAGAGGAAGAGGACAAAGAGAGTATACAGAGAAAGAAAATAGCGGATGAGTAGCATTGAACTATGTAATATTTTCACGAGTTGATTTTCGAGACTAAAGAAGAATTTAAAGAAATTATCAGTGGGGGGGCAGTTATCGAAGAGAGTTCGATTCCTACTCAAACTGAGAACCACGATGGTGATGATAGAATTATAAAACTCCCTATTAAATTAAGAGAAATTAGAAGATTAATCGATGCGATTTTGATAGCTTTTTGTAGAAGACTCTACATCTTCAAAATCTAAATTTGATGCACTGGGGGGGTTTGCTAAAAAAGCAATTATAGGGGAGTGAGAGATGGTTAGTATGCTAGAGGGTAATTAAATAGTTAGTAATATACCATATTCGAATCTTAAGTTCGATGCACTTTTTTGCTACTCGAGCTTAACTTAATAGTTTATTTTGAAAACTTCAAGTTGCAAGCTTGACAAAAGGAGTTAATTCCTTTAGGTTTTGTAGGAGACAAATTTAATTGTCTTTTTTAAATTCAAGGTTTAATGTTATTGTAAACTTTCCTACATGATGCTTTTCTAGTATAAAGTTAGTATGATTGATTTCGAATCTCTTGGTTCATAAAATGAGAAAGGTATGGAGTTTATGGGAGTTTTTTTTGTATTGGTAGGTTTAATAAAATTTCTTTCTACGACTAAGATGATGATTATGGTGATAAGATTGGAACTTTGTTCTATTTTTTTGTTTTATCTTTTAGTAGTATTTTCTTCGGTGAGGGGAGGAGCATTTGTTGGTTTATATTCTGTTTTTTTGGTTTTTGTCGTTTGTGAAGGTGTTTTAGTATTAGTGAGGGTTTTGGGAATTTTTCGGAAAGGAAGATTGATGGTGAAGTCTTTATATTTATTGAAATTTTAGAATTTCTGAGAGTTAGTTTGTGTCTTTTTTGAATTATTTGATTGTCTTAGTATCTGTTTTATTATCAAGTGGATTTTTTACTTTATTTGAGCGGAAAGTCATAGGTTCGGTTCAGTTCCGAGAAGGGCCAAGGAAGGTTATTGTATTGGGGTTTTTTCAGCCTGTTATTGATGCATTGAAGCTTTTTTCTAAAACTAATATTTCTTCCGAGGTTTCTGTGGATTTCGTTTATTTTTTTTCTCCGTTTTTGACTTTTTTTGTTTCTTTAATTTGTTGAATTGTGTTTCCTTTGGTTTGGGGGTTAGTTTCGTGGTATTCGAGAATAGTATTTATTTTATTTTGTTTTAGAGTTTCGGTATATGGGATTATTTTTTCGGGGTGATTTTCTCGTTCGAAGTTTGCTTCTCTAGGGTGTGTGCGAGCTTTGTGCCAATCGCTGTCTTATGAGATTCCTTTATCTACTATTTTATTTATTTTTATGTTAGTTTTTTCTTCTTTCTCTTTAAAGGAATTAGGAGAGTTTCAAGAGTTTATCTTTTTTTTTTTTCCTTTTATATTTCTGAGGATAGTTAGATTTGTAGTATTTCTTGCGGAAATGAATCGTTCTCCTTTTGACTTGGCTGAGGGGGAAAGGGAGTTAGTTAGAGGGTTTTCGGTCGAGCTTGGAGGGGCTTCGTTTGTAGCAGTGTTTTTGGGGGAGTATATTTCTTTAACGTGAATCTCTGTGTTAGTTAGATTGCTATTTTTTGGAGAGGTAAATTTGTTATTTGGAGTGAAAGTGCTTCTGTTTATGTTTATATTTGCATGAGTACGGTCGAGGGTCCCTCGAGTTCGATTTGATAATGTAATGATCTCGTGTTGATTAGTTTTCCTTCCTTTGGTGTTTGTTTTATTATTATTATTTTTTGTTGTTCTTTTTAATCAAAGCCAAAGAACTTTGAAGAGGCGTGTTTTTGTTAAAAACATCATTGAATAATAATTCTGATTAGGTGT